CCCCAAAAAGAAAATAGAGGGGAAAGATACCAAAGCAGTCCTGTATCAGACTGGCTGTCTTCTTGTAGTTGGATCCCCAAGTTTTTGGAATGCTCCAAACTCTACTTGAGCATCCAAATCTGGGTCAATACCAGCAAAAACATCTCTGAACAAGGTTCTAGCACCATGCCAAATGTGTCCGAAGAAGAAGAGCAAAGCAAACGAAGCATGCCCAAAAGTAAACCAACCCCTTGGACTGCTACGAAAAACACCATCGGATTTCAAAGTCGCACGATCTAATTCAAAAATTTCACCCAATTGAGCGCGTCTAGCATATTTTTTCACAGTAGCAGGATCACTATAACTGACTCCATTGAGTTCACCGCCGTAGAACTCAACGGTTACACCTACTTGTTCAACACTATACTTCGATTCTGCCCTTCTAAAAGGAACATCAGCTCTAACAATTCCATCGCCGTCTACCAAAACGACTGGAAATGTTTCAAAAAAAGTAGGCATACGACGTACAAAAAGCTCACGGCCTTCTTTATCTCTAAAGATAGGGTGTCCTAACCATCCAACCGCTATTCCATCTCCGTTATCCATTGAGCCTGCCCTGAATAATCCTCCTTTTGCCGGATTATTGCCGATATAATCATAAAAAGCTAATTTTTCAGGAATTTTAGACCAGGCTTCTGATAAACTTTGATTTTCGGCTAGCCCAGCGCTAATTCTTCGATATATCTCTTGCTGGAAGTAACCCTGATCCCATTGATAGCGAGTCGGGCCAAATAATTCGATGGGGGTAGTTGCTGAACCATACCACATAGTTCCAGCAACAACAAAAGCTGCAAAAAAGACAGCTGCGATACTACTGGAAAGTACGGTTTCAATATTTCCCATACGCAATCCTTTGTATAGACGTTGTGGCGGTCGGACGCTAAGATGGAATAAACCCGCTAATATGCCCAATGTACCTGCTGCAATATGATGAGAAGCTATTCCTCCCGGAACAAAAGGATCAAACCCTTCCACGCCCCACGACGGATTTACAGGTTGTACTTTTCCCGTTAGTCCATAAGGATCGGACACCCATATTCCGGGACCATACAAGCCTGTTACATGAAATGCACCAAAACCAAAGCAAGCCACCCCGGAGAGAAATAAATGAATTCCAAAGATCTTGGGCAAATCCAAAGAAGGTTTTCCTGTCCGTTCATCACAAAATATTTCTAGATCCCAATAGACCCAATGCCAGATAGCTGCCAAAAAGCATAAGCCAGAAAACACAATATGTGCCCCAGCTACACCTTCGTAACTCCAAATTCCCGGATTCGTTACAGTCCCTCCTGTGATACTCCAACCTCCCCATGAATTGGTTATTCCTAACCGAGTCATGAAGGGAATAACGAACATACCCTGTCTCCACATTGGATCAAGAACAGGATCAGAAGGATCAAAAACTGCTAATTCATACAGAGCCATCGAGCCCGCCCAACCAGCAACCAGAGCTGTATGCATTATATGAACGGAAAGCAACCGGCCGGGATCATTCAATACAACGGTATGAACACGATACCAAGGCAAACCCATGGAAAATACCCCTTTATCAAAGAAAAATAGACACTACGTAACTTTATTGCATTGAAAAAAACTATACTATGACTATCCTATGGACCTCCCTTGTTCGGTGGATTATTTCCTAAGAAGGGCTAGGTTACTATTTATTCTATTCTGTTTGTAATAATGGAATAATTCTGTTCGTAGGAACAAAGAGAAGCAGATTTATTCTATACTCGATAAGTACCAATACGCAATGGGGGGTTGGTACCATTTTCTATGAGTAAATGTTTATCATTAGAAGGACTTATTCGTAAAAATTTTCCTTTATTTATTTTGTCTTTCTTTCTAAATTTTTCTAATTTATGGATAAAATAAATATGATAAAGCCAATATTATAAAGACAATAAAACCATATTGTTACGTTTCCACATCAAAGTGAAATATAGTATTTAGTTCTTTTTTCTTTCAATTCATGCCTATTGGTGTTCCAAAAGTACCTTTCCGCAGTCCTGGAGAGGAAGATGCATCTTGGGTTGACGTATAGTGCGACTTGTCAGATATATTGGGTCATATGGGATTTCCCCGTTCTCTCCCCCGATCGAGATATCCTCTGTTTCGCCCAAGAAAGAGAAATTGAATCATCAAAAAATTGGAGCGTGAAGTGCAATTAGATGCATTCTTTGGGGAGATTCATAGTACTATTATCAATTAGAATAATTTATGGTTGGCTTTGGTTGGACTAAAAAATGAAGTATCCAGGCTCCGTTTAGAAAAAACCCAATTGGTAATATATCTATGATTACTACATGTATCATAAATGATTGCTGTTTGTTATTTGTAAAGTCATAACAAAAAGAAATGGTGATGGGAAGATTTGTCCTATATGTGCAAATCCAAATCGGGCAGATCTTTACCCGGAGTAGAGCATAGACCTAAAAAGATGAAAGAGACCCATTCA